TATTCAGGTCCAATACGTTGTTGTATCCCTGCAGATATTTCTCTTTCTAACCAAACAATTACTAGTACACCTAGTGTGATTCCTAATACAAGAGTCAAAATAGGGACAAGCACCCATATGATCCCATAGACTTCTTTTAAGAATTCCAATCTGGAAAACGAATGGATGGCTTGTAGTTCTGTTGTATTATCAATTATCATTTCAACGATCAACTTCTCCCATAATGATATCTATACTACCTAGTATCGTCATAATATCAGCCAATTTCATTCTTTTAACTAACTGAGGCAGAATTTGCAAGTTGATAAAACCCGGTGGGCGAATTTTCCATCTCCAAGGAAAAACACTCTGATCTCCTATCAGAAAAATTCCCAATTCTCCTTTTGGTGCTTCGACTCTTACATAAAGTTCTTGTTTGGACAATTCAAAAGTTGGAGAAGGTTTTTTACTAATAAATCGATATTCAAAATCATTCCATTCAGTATCTTTTACTCTATCAAAGCGTCGGATTTCTAAATTCTCAAAGGGCCCCCCTGGAATTCCTTCCAGAGCCTGTTGGATAATTTTTATGGATTCTGTCATTTCACTGATTCGTACTAAATAACGAGCTAATGAATCCCCTTCTTTTTGCCATTGAACCTCCCAATCAAATTCGTCGTAACACTCATAATGATCAACTTTACGAAGGTCCCATTGTATTCCGGAAGCTCGTAGCATTGGTCCTGATAAACCCCAATTTAGTGCTTCTTCTCCTCCAATAATGCCTACGCCCTCAACTCGTTCTAAAAAAATAGGATTCCGTGTAATAAGCTTTTGATATTCAGCAACCCCTGTTAAAAAATAATCACAAAAATCCAAACATTTATCTATCCATCCATGAGGTAGATCAGCAGCTATTCCTCCGATACGAAAATAATTATGCATCATTCGCATACCGGTGGCAGCTTCGAATAGGTCATATATCAATTCTCGTTCTCGAAAAATATAGAAGAAAGGGGTCTGTGCCCCAATATCTGCCATAAAAGGACCAAGCCATAACAAATGAGAAGCTATACGACTCAACTCCAACATAATGGCTCTGATATAGCTAGCCCTTTTAGGTACTTGAATATTGCCTAGTTGTTCGGGTCCATTTACGGTTATTGCTTCTGTGAACATAGTAGCTAAATAATCCCAACGTGTTACATAAGGCAAATATTGTATAATTGTTCGGTTTTCCGCAATTTTCTCCATTCCTCTGTGTAAATAACCCAATATTGGTTCACAGTCAATAACATCTTCACCATCGAGAGTAACGATAAGTCGAAGAACACCATGCATTGATGGGTGGTGAGGACCCATATTGACTATCATGAGGTCTTTTCTTGTAGTTGGTGCAATCATAAGTTTTTTACCGAGTCATTCTTCCATGAATTGCTGAAAGTAAAAAGAAGTTCATCAAAATTGAAACGCATAAGTTCAAATGATATCACTCTTTAAATTAACGAGTTTTTGTCTCTCGAATATCCAACCGATCAATTAATTCTTTATAACGTACTCTATTTTTTTTTGACAAATAAGCCAGTAATCGTTGACGTTTTCCCAAAATTTTTCGCAAACCTCTCTGAGATGAATAGTCTTTTTTGTGCAATTCCAAATGTGAAGTAAGTCTCCTTATCTTAGTGGTGAAACTGAATACTTGAAATTCAACAGACCCTCTGTTTTCTTCATTTTCTTTTTGAGAAATAACCGAAATGAATGAATTTCTTACCATAAAAAAAAGCCTCCTCTCCCTTTTTACAGATATGGATTTTACCGATCAGTAATAATAATGTCATTCATTTTAATGTGGTATATACAATAATCTAATTCAAATTTCTTTATGAACTCCTAATTTTATCAATTCAAATGAATCAATCCAATTGAAAATTAGATTTAGATAGGGAGAGAAAAGGATTGGCACATTTTCGTATTCACAAAAGCGAAGAATTTAGACCTAAAATGAAGAGGGTTCTGTTGATTCATTTCTAGATCGAATTGATACATTATTCATTTAGTATTGGATATTTAGAATGAAATGTAAGACAGGACGTGTGATGTGTGTATTTATTTGCTTTCATATATCCTATATAGTAGAGGATATATAGGAAAAATGGACTATCAACGAATTTTCAATCGTGGATACAAATGTATCCTTAACATACTGAAACGACTGCCATTATTGGTATCAAACCAATAGCGATTCATACAAGCTAAATCTTCTAATCGATAATTAGGCCAAAGAAAGAACTTCAATTTCATTAATTGATTTTTCTCTCTATCAAGGTGATTACTGTCACCTAGAACTTGGCTGCTATTCTTTTCGTTGCAAAATACAGGATTTCCATCTACATCATTCCTATTCTTTGAATTGAAAGAAATTAGAATTCTTAATTTTCTACGACGCCTAAATGAGAAAATATTTTCAGGAACAAGCAAATCCAAATGATTTTTGTCTCTATTTCTTGTTATTCTTTCATGTGGTGGAATAGATTCATCAAAATTATTCTTAGCAACATATCTTTGCTCTCGGTATCTTTGATTAGTTTGGTGCTTACTCTTATGAACCAACAAAATACCGATGGTTTGATACATAATAAACTGTCCGTCGTTTTTTACAGACAGACGAATGGGTTCGATAATAAATATTCCCTTTTTCATCAATTCTGGAAGAGTTAAATTCTTCTGAATCAGCATTATATCCAAACTCATTTCTCCCCTTTGAATCGAGGATATAGAAATTTTTCTTGGATCTATTAGTCTAAGCAGGAAACAATATACCTTAATATTATTGATCAGTCTTTGATTCAAAGTATCGTCCCATCTCAATTGAAAAAGCAAATAACGTTTCAGGAACAAATCTAGTTCTGCTTCCGTGTTACTTTTGTATTGTTTTTTCTTTTTACCTTTTTTCATGTCCGATCTCGCATAATCTTCTTCAATATCTTTTTGTTGGTTTGAAAGAACGGATCCAAGATCCCCTTGGCTTGTGGTTTTTTTTTCTTCTTGATTTCGATTCTTTATTTTTTTATTCGATGGTATCAAAAAACTTCCCTTTTGCTTTTCATTAATCTTTTGATTTTGATTACTATTTTCATTTCTATTCAAATTTAAAAGAAGTAATTTGCTTGGTATAAACCAAGATTTCGTTTTATATGTATTATAAAGTAACAAAAATTCTGGGAAGAACCAAAGTTCCAGATTCAATATGGGACGCTTTAGTATTTTTTCATTCATCCCCATCCAATCAAAATCAAAAAAGACTTTTGGGGAGTTTGGTAAATTCATTTCTGGAATCATAAGATAAAAAAGATTTTTTTTATCAATTATTTGATAATTATTAGTAACAATCTGAGTATTTTGATTACTATTGGCATCGATCGTGATCCAGGCCTCAATATCGACTTTTTGTCTAAGATCAAAATTGATAATTTTCCAATCCAAATATTTCCTATCGGGAGTTTTTTCCATATATAGAATATCGCCCTTTCCTAGATAATTATTGATAGGGATACTCCTCAGCATATCAAAAAAAGTGTCTTTATATGTGTTGTAATTATAAGAAATCTCTTGATTCTTATTTCCTTCAAACGGCGATCTAGAAATAAATGAGTCCTTTTTATTTTCAGAATTAATAGATTTATATGATAAAAGATCATATTTATAGTATTTTGGAAAATTATCTTTTTGATTCAATAATGAATAGACTTCCAAAATATTTTCTTTTTTGTAATCAATTAATTGGTCTTTTTCATATAAATTCCATTTGCTGAAATTTTTCCTTTTAACCATACGACGTTGATAAACTCTATTCCGCCATTGTTGTGGTATTAATCTAGACCATCTGATCTGAGATAAATCGTATTGATAATGCCCTCTTAACCAGTTTTTCCATTGATTCATTTCAGAACTCGGAAGTCTGTTATCCCTTAATTTAGAATGAACTATTCCTTGTGTTTCAAAAGAATCCTTTATTTCAGGCTTAAGAAAAAAAGGGATTCCTTGATATTGAAGAAATGATTTTAATTTATACAAGTTAATAACTTGGGTTTGTGATAATTTGTAAAATACATATGCTTGTGATAAGTACGATAAGTCATAAAAAATATGTGAATTTGTCTGACTATTACTAATATTATAAAGTGACTTTTTTATAGTCGAAATAAACTCAATTGGATTTTTTTTTTTTTTATTAATTATTTCTTGACTTGTTTCATTATTGTAAATGGATTTATTCATAATTTTTTTTGTTGATTCAAGAAATAATTTTCTCTTTATTCTGGGAATATTAATGATAGATAAAAATATATTTGTGTAGATTCTTTCAATTAAAAATTTAAAAACAAAAGGTAATTTAGAGATTAATCGAGCATTTCTTCTTTTTAATATTTGCCATTTTTCTAATCTTTTAGCATTATAACTTGTTTTGTTAAGACTAATATTTATTTCTGGAGTTACTTTTTTTTTCTCTTTTGTAATTCTTTCTATTTGATTTCTAATTGTATTTGTTTTATCAGTCAGATCCTTCATTTTTTTTTCTGTCAATGAAGAATTTGTCCAACCTGGAGATGCAATTTGACTAAATGACTCATGAATCATCTGATTGCTGATTATGGGATCTCTTTCTTTTTTAGTTTCACTCGAGTCATATACTTCTACTTCTCTTGATCGAAATAAGAGAATTGGATTCACTTTTAAGAGTTCTTTTCTTATTTTTTTAAAAAAAACGACACTTTTGATAACCCATTTTTTTGTTTCTTTTGAAACTTTTCGAAGTAATTTTATTTTTCCTTTTAAAATTTTTAGAAGTAGAAAATATTTCTTTTTTAATTTTCCAATTTTTTTTTCGAGTTCCTTAAAAATGGGTTCAAAAAAAGAGGGTTGTTTTCGGGGAGAACCAAAAGGAAGTTCGGTTTCCATTCCCAAAACTGTTAAAAAACAAAAATCATCTTTTTCTTTTTTCTTTTTCATTATTAGATCTT